ATATAAAGTTATATACAAATCACTACCCCCCCCTTTTTGTATTTCCTTAATTTATTTCCTTAATTGAATTTCGGTTGATTAGAACGAAGTTCCTTAAAAACCTCCGCCTTCTTTAAAATATCCTGAACAGTTCCTGTAGGTTGAGCCCCTTTTTCAAGGAAATATAAAATAGCAGGAACATTTAAATAAGTTTGATTCTTTATCGGATCATAAAAGCCCACTTTCCGAAGATCTTTTCCTTCTCTTCGGGATCGAACATCAATTGCAACGATTCGATAGACGGCTCATTGGGATAGATGTAGATGAACAACACCCCCCCTAGAAACGTATAGGAAGCTTTCTCCTCGTACGGCTCGAGAAAAATGATTGATTCGAGGTTTTGTCTCTGTATGGAATTCTATCTAAGAAATGACAAATGGGTCCATAAAATGATCAAATCAATTAAAGATTTAAGTCTTTTTTTCTTCTTTCTTCCTGAAAATGAAAAAAAAACCATCCGTAGTCTCATAACTCAAGTTGGATAACTTTCAAATAGTTCAAAGGAAAATCTTTCGGCAATTTCATTTATTGAGTGGTCTTTCCTCCTTTTATGTTTGTCTCGTTTAAAATCGATTTGGATTCTTCAGTCTGATCCAGTTATTAAGACAATTTAAAAGGCCTTTTCTTGTTCTGGGATCCTTTATCTTTGTTTTATTTTAAATCATTGGGTTTAGACATTACTTCGGTGCTTTTTAATCCTTTCAAAACGGCAGCAACATACCCTTTTTTGTGATTTCTATGAAAGAATCCTACAGACGATGGATTCCCGCGTGAAACACTTTGGATCGAAAAAGTTTGATCAATTCCAAGAAATTTTTGAAGTGGAAACTTGCTCGAATTGGATTCTTTCGATTTCCATACCGAAGATATATTTACGAAGTTGTTCCAATTTTTTTATTGATTGGCATTAACCCTAGACCCTTGCCCCGAGAAATAAATTAATACTTTCTACTCGAGCTCCATCATGGACTATTTACATTCCAAGCCAAAGGGGTTCTAATGAAACAGAACCAATGATGTCGAGCCAAGAGCACCTTCATTCCTACATAAAATGGTGGATGTACAAATCCACAACGGATCGTGTCCTTCAAGTCGCACGTTGCTTTCTACCACATCGTTTCAAACGAAGTTTTACCATAACATTCCTCTAAGAACCGGTATGGAATTGATTCAATTATGGAATCATGAATAGTCATTGGTTCGGCTGATGTATAAACACCATAATCTATAGTATTATCTATACTATAGATATAGGTTACTATAGAGATAAGTGGATAAAAGATTTTTCTGAAGAAGTCTTAGTAAGACCCCATCGCTAATATTAATTTATCTAACATATTCAAAAATATTTAAAATATCAATTATTTATATAAATAATAATAAATAAGACGAATAAATGAGTTCTTTTTTATTCTGCATCTTCACGTGACTCAATAGGAAAGATTTACCTATTTCATACTTCTTCAAATAGCATTCAAATAGCAAAGATTCCGCTTCTAAGGCTAAGGAATGATTAAAACTATTTATATTTCTAATGTAGAATAAATTGAAAAACGACATCATTTTTTGAAGAAAATTTGATAGTTAAAGACCACTTTTGATCATCTTAGGAAAGAAGATAAGTCTTTCTTTTTTAATTGAATCATCAACGATTTCAATGATTTAAAATAGCTAAAATAGATAACTAGACCAAACAACAAATCCAATTTTTTTATGAGATGGATAAAAAAAGATTAATGTAAGGTAAGATTTTAATTCTTATTCTTTTTTTCATCTGATTGATAAAACCCAAAGAAATGGGGAGGTTTTCGTATCTATCAATTCGATCAAATAGACTGAGTAATTGTCGCCGTTTATAGATATTGAAATGAATGCCTTCCCATTACTGATTAACTCCTGTCTACCCCATTCTATGGGACTGATGCAGCATAAATCAAAAGAAGGGGGTGTCCTAGTCTTTTTTACGAAATGCGAGCTTGTCTAGGCACAAAGCCAAACAAGTAGAGGTTAAGTAAAGTTTTTGCTCCTATTTTTTGATATTTTAGCCTAACTCATTGATTAAAAATTAAGAGACTTAGTGAATTTAATTAGTACCAAAAAACCCCTCTTGGCGAAAAGTAAAGTAAAGAAATCCATAAAAAAGAAAATTGAATCTAATTAGGCTAATTTAGGGGATAGAGAATATACATTCTTTCGCATCTCGATTCAGTTTTTGAAAAAAAAAAGATTCATCGAAGAAAAAAATCAGAAACAACAATCACATTCCAGCTAACATTTCGATTTTAAACAGAACATTATTAAAAAAGCAATCTATGTTCTCATAGAATATATATATGTTTTCTGGGACGGAAGGATTCGAACCTCCGAATAGCGGGACCAAAACCCGTTGCCTTACCACTTGGCCACGCCCCATTTAGATTTCTATTCTATACTAATAAAGTATATTGCTGTTTTTGTTTGT